CCTGTATATTGTCCTTTTCTTCCGTTTTTTTCTATTACAATTGAAAAATTTTTGATCATATAGAGTGGAGTGATACCCGGATTCATACAAAGGATAATCGTTTATTTCTCACCTGTTTTTTGTTAATAACCCTAGTGCTTTTTTAGGAAATGAAAATTTCAAATGACTATTCATCTTTTTTTTTAATACAAATAGGGGGAAAGAGAGCTCTATGGAAAAATGGTGGTTTAATTCGAGATTGTCTAAGGAGGAGTTAGACCATAGGTGTGGACTAAGTAAATCAATGGGCAGTCTGGATCCTATTGACAATGCCAATAGCAATGAAAATACGAGTCTAAATTTTACAGAAAAAAACATTCATAGTTGGAGTAATGGTTCTCGTTACAGTAATTTGGATCTTTTAGTCGGTATCGAGGACATTCGGAATTTAATCTATGATGATACTTTTTTAGTTAGGAATAGTAAGGGGGAAACTTATTACATTTATTTTGATATTGAAAATGAAATTGTTGAGATTGAAAATGATCATTCTTTTTCTAGTTCACTAGAAAAAAAATATTCTAATTATGGGAATTTGTTTAAAAATGACGATACCCATTATGATCTTTACATGTACGATACTAAATCTAGTTTGAATAATCACATTAATGGTTGTATTGACAGTTATCTTCATTCTCAAATACGTATTGATAATTCCATTTTAAGTGATAGTGACAATTACAGTGATAATTACATTTTTGATGAAAGGCAGACTACCACTAAGACAAAAGGTAGGGATAAGAATCTTGAGGTAACTAAAAAATACAGTAATTTGTGGATTCAATGTGAAAATTGTTATGAATTAAATTATAAGAAATTGTTGAAGTCAAAAATGAACATTTGTGATGAATGCGGATATCATTTGAAAATGGGTAGTTCAGAGAGAATCGAACTCTCGATTGATCCCGGTACTTGGGAGCCTATGGATGAAGACATGGTCTCAACGGATCCCATTGAATTTCATTCGGAGGAGGAACCCTATAAAGATCGTATTAATTCTTATCAAAAAGAGACAGGGTTAACCGACGCTGTTCAAACAGGTATAGGTCAACTAAATGGTATTCCTGTAGCAATGGGGGTTATGGATTTTCAGTTTATGGGGGGTAGTATGGGATCCGTAGTAGGAGAGAAAATCACTCGTTTGATTGAGTATGCTACCAATCAAAATCTACCCCTTATTATAGTGTGTGCTTCCGGCGGGGCGCGAATGCAAGAAGGAAGTTTGAGCTTGATGCAAATGGCTAAAATTTCGTCGGCTTTATTTGATTATCAATCAAATAAAAAGTTATTCTATGTATCAATTCTTACATCTCCTACTACTGGAGGTGTGACAGCTAGTTTTGGTATGTTGGGAGATATCATTATTTCCGAACCCAGTGCCTACATTGCATTTGCGGGTAAAAGAGTAATTGAAGAAACATTGAATACGACAGTACCTGAAGGTTCACAAGAAGCTGAATATTTATTCGATAAGGGTTTATTCGATCCAATTGTACCACGTAATCTTTTAAAGGGTGTTCTAAGTGAGTTATTTCGGTTGCACGCTTTCTTTCCTTTGAATAAAAATTCGACCGAGCAGTAAGGTCAATTCTTTTTTTATTATTTGTGGTAAAAAAGGAGTTAGTTATCGTAATCAATCAAAGACAAAATGAAAAAAACCATTATATTATAATAGAATAATGGGTGTGGGGTTTCGTGGTTGCCGTACTAATTCTATCACTATAAATATATAATATAAAGAAAGAATTATAAAGTTGCGACTAAATTGTTTTTTTATTTGACTTCATATTCCACCCCTGATTACTAACCAGAGAACCCCTATGCTTACTTCTGTAAATTTAAAATTTGGCAAATAAAACGAATTTCATCTTCCTTTCTTACATCTAGAAAATTCGAAAAAAGCCTTTTGCATCTTAATATATTTCCTTGTCGGAGACTCTCCATACTAACAACATAATATATCTTGGATCAGATTCTAACGAATCTTTCGGGACTTTGTAAGTAACTCTAGCAAAAAAATAAGAAAAGATGAAGAATCAAAAAGTTGATTATCAAACATATATTTTTCTTTTTTGTGTCGAAGACTAATTAAGTTCATTTAGTTAGTTCTACGTTTCGTGAACTTAGTATATACTATACTCACTTAGATATAGTTAGTATAATTATATAGAATTAGAATTCTAATTAAGTTAAGATAATTTTAGAACAATATAACAAACAGGTACGAATAGTAAATCGAGGTACCCATTCTATGACAGATATAACCCTTCCCTCTATTTTTGTGCCTTTCGTAGGCCTAGTATTTCCGGCAATTGCAATGGCTTCTTTATTTCTTCATGTTCAAAAAAACAAGATTGTTTAGGCCGGATGGTGAGGCCGAATCCCATTTTTAAAAGATTTAGACTTGATTGAATCATAACACGGATATCTATTTATTGGAAAGTGGAATATGGTATAATGCGCGATTTCGTTCGAACAGAAGTGCAAGAACTTTTATACATGCGAAACCTGATATAGGGATAAATTCATTTTCACGATTTTCAAATCAATAGATCAGGATGGGTTGGTCCATGTTTGAAATAGAAAGTCAATGCTTGTAGATATCTAGGGCGGGGTCGTATGAAGGGGACATTCTTATTTTCGTTTTCAATTGAACGAATTTTATGAATTACCCCGACAGGTTCACATTCGAATAGTGCTAGTTGATGAGAGTTACTTCAGAAACCAAATAGCGTTAAGTAATGTATAAGTGAAATTCACTTTGGTTATTCTATCAATTCAAATTAAATGCAACTAGATTAGTATGAATTGGCGATCCGAACGTATATGGATAGAACTTATAAGGGGGTCTCGAAAAACAAGTAATTTATGCTGGGCCTTTATCCTTTTTTTGGGTTCATTAGGATTTTTGTTAGTTGGAACTTCCAGCTATCTTGGTAGGAATTTGATATCTTTATTTCCCTCTCAACAAATCCTTTTTTTTCCACAGGGAATCGTGATGTCTTTCTATGGGATCGCAGGACTCTTTATTAGCTCCTATTTGTGGTCCACAATTTCGTGGAATGTAGGTAGTGGTTATGATCTATTCGATAAAAAAGAAGGAATAATTTGCATTTTTCGTTGGGGATTTCCGGGAAAAAATCGTCGCATCTTCCTCCGATTTCTTATAAATGACATTCAGTCTATCAGAATAGAACTTAAAGAGGGTATTTCTCCTCGTCGTGTCCTTTATCTAGAAATCAGAGGCCAGGGGGCCATTCCTTTGACTCGTACTGATGAGAATTTGACTCCGCGAGAAATGGAACAAAAAGCTGCGGAATTGGCCTATTTCTTGCGCGTACCGATTGAAGTATTTTGAAATGAACCCAAGAAGGAATGTTTTCTGATTCTTGGCTGGGGGTAGAAAAAACTCTACAATCCCCTCTACGGTATAACTTAACGAAAATTTCGTCAGAACGCCCTTTCGGGTCAAAGCAAACGTATATTATATGGAAGGGGGGGTTGTTTTTTTGTCTGCAAAAAAAAATATTTTATGCGTATGGAAATCTACTCGACGCAATTCATTAGCAAAAAAAGTAACAAATAAAGATAGATTCATCCCAAAACGTTTTGAAAAAATAAATTTTTTGCTTTTAGTTTCAATATTTTGAATTGACTAGCTTATGTAAATTCAATGAATGGCCCAACATTTTGCTATTCCTTTTTGTTTTGATCATCCCATTTTCTCAATTCTTTTTGTGCTATGGTAGTCAGCAGATTTTTTTTGCAATATTTGGAGAGTTTTTTGTCTCGAGAAATCCTAATTCATTAACTAAATCAGGTTTTCGGGGATTCATCGAAAGGAAGGAATTGTTTCGAATTTAACCAATTTAGAAATGGACTCATATTTGATTTCTGTATTCTTGCAAGATTCTTCAAAATTATAAAGGACTAATTACCGAATCACAAATAAAAAACAGAGAATGATTCGATACCTTGGAATAGAATTCGTTTTAGTGAAAAATAAAAAATTAGATCACATAGAGTCGACGAATGAGGTCCCTTTATTTAATTTGAATAATTTCTAAAAAAATGGTAAAAAAGAAAGCATTTATTCCCCTTCTAGTTCTTGTATCTATAGTCTTTTTACCCTGGTGGAGCTTTCTAGCATTTAAAAAAAGTCTGGAATATTGGGTTACTAATTGGTGGAATACCAAGCAATCCGAAATTCTTTTGAATAATATTACCGAAAAGGGTCTTCTAGAAAAATTCATCGAATTAGAGGAGCTCCTACTGTTGGACAATCTGATAAAGGAATACCCGGAGACACATCTAAAAGAGCTTCGTATAGGAATCCATAAAGAAACGATTCAATTGATCAAGCTGCACAATGAAGATTGTATCCATACAATTTTGTCCTTCTCGACCAATATAATCTGTTTCGTTATTCTAAGCGGTTATTCGATTATAGGTAATAAAGAACTTATTCTTCTTAACTCTTGGGTTCAGGAATTCCTATATAATCTAAGCGACACAATAAAAGCATTTTCTATTCTTTTATTAACCGATTTTTGTATCGGATTCCATTCACCTCATGGTTGGGAACTGATGGTTGGCTCTATCTACAAAGATTTTGGATTTTCCCAAAATGATCAGATTGTATCTGGCCTTGTTTCCACTTTTCCAGTCATTCTAGATACAATTTTGAAATATTTGATCTTCCGTTATTTAAACCGCGTATCCCCATCACTTGTCGTGATTTATCATTCAATGAATGAATGACTGAAAAAAAAGGTCTACTGATATTAATCCAATTAGAATGTTTGGTACTTTGAGCATAAGCATTCCAAATCGTACTGACTCTTTCTACCCATCCACGGGAAGAAGGCCCTCCAATATTCCAGTAAATAGCAGAATCGTGGATAGGGAACTATACTAGTGACCTATCCAATTTATTGTAGAAATTTTCGGGATCAAAAATT